GTTATTGTAGCTTATTATAAAGCATGGCACTGAAGTTGCCAAGATGGATAACAAATATATCCCAAAAACACAAAGATTTGGTCCTAGCCTTACTGTTACTTTTTGCTAAACTTACACATGCAAGTATCAGCACACCAGTGAAAATGCCCTAACAGTCCACCCAGACAAAAGGAGCTGGTATCAGGCACACCACGATAGCCCAAAACACCTAGCCTCGCCACACCCCCAAGGGTACTTCAGCAGTGATAAAAATTAAGCAATAAGCACAAGCTTGACTTAGTTATAGCAAACAGAGTTGGTCAATCTTGTGCCAGCCACCGCGGTTATACAAGAAACTTAAATTAACAAAAAATCGGCGTAAAATGTGGCTAAAACCACAATCTAAAAAATTAAGGTAAATCCCCTACTCAACTGTCATACGCAAAAGTATACATCAGCCCATTATGAAAATAGCCTTAACACAATAGAACCATTCGAACCCACGATCGCTAAGACACAAACTGGGATTAGATACCCCACTATGCTTAGCCCTAAACTTAGATATTTATACACAAAAATATCCGCCAGAGAACTACGAGCAAAACGCTTAAAACTCTAAGGACTTGGCGGTACCTCAAACCCACCTAGAGGAGCCTGTTCTATAATCGATAACCCACGATTCACCTCACCATCTCTTGCCAATCCCGCCTATATACCACCGTCACCAGCTTACCCCATGAGGGATGCAAAAGTAGGCAAAATAACTAAACAGTTAACAAGTCAGGTCAAGGTGTAGCTAATTGAAATGGAAGAAATGGGCTACATTTTCTACATTAGAAATCAATTTACAGAAAGGAACTATGAAACAGTCCCATAAGTAGGATTTAGCAGTAAACTAGGATTAGAATGCCTAATTTAAGCCGGTCCTGAGGTGCGCACACACCGCCCGTCACCCTCCTCAAATAACTCAATAACAATAAATAAGCCAATAACAAATATGATTAGATGAGGTAAGTCGTAACAAGGTAAGTATACCGGAAGGTGTACTTGGAATATTCAAAACATAGCTTAACCAAAAGCATTCAGCTTACACCTGAAAGATGTTCATTAAAACAGGACTATTTTGAGCAACAATCTAGCTCAATTAAAAATAATAAACGAAACAAACAAAATTACCCCACCATAAACCAATTAAAACATTTACACTATCTTAGTATAGGCGATAGAAAAGATAATTGAAGCAATAGAAACAGTACCGCAAGGGAAAGACGAAAAACAATGAAATATTCACTAAGCCTTAAAAAGCAAAGATTAACCCTTATACCTTTTGCATCATGATTTAGTCAGCACATTCAAGCAAAGAGCCCTAAAGTTCGAACCCCCGAAACCAAGTGAGCTACTTAGAGGCAGCCACACCAAGGCTAAATCCGTCTCTGTAGCAAAAGAGTGGAAAGACCCCTAAGTAGAGGTGAAAATCCTAACGAACTTGGTGATAGCTGGTTGTTCAATAAAAGAATATAAGTTCAACCTTAAACCTTCTAAAAACAACCCAAAGTATGAAAGAAAAGTTTAAGATTCACTCAATTGAGGTACAGCCCGATTGAGAAAGGACACAACCTAATAATGGAGGATAAAACATTAAAGCACAGCAACCGTAGACCTTAAAGCAGCCATCACCAAAGAAAGCGTCAAAGCTCACCTAATAATTAAATAATAACATAAAAATTTTACCCCAAAAAACATTGAACCACTCTACTCAAATAGAAGAACTAATGCTAAAATGAGTAACAAGAAGACAAAACTTCTCTAATGCGCCAGCTTAAGTCACTATAGACAAGCTACTGACTATTAACAATTAACACTATAAAACAAAAATACTTAAAACACCCTATAAACCTAACTGTTAACCCAACACAGGGGCGCACACAAGAAAGATTAAAATTTGTAAAAGGAACTAGGCAAATAAACGAGCCCGACTGTTTACCAAAAACATAGCCCTTAGCAACACAAGTATTAAGGGTAATGCCTGCCCAGTGACACTGTTAAACGGCCGCGGTATCCTAACCGTGCAAAGGTAGCGTAATCACTTGTCTTTTAAATAAAGACTAGAATGAACGGCCAAACGAGGTTCTACCTGTCTCTTACAAATAATCAGTGAAATTGATCTTCCCGTGCAAAAGCAGGAATAACATTATAAGACGAGAAGACCCTGTGGAACTTCAAATACAAATCAACTGTGACTACACTCACCTACGAGGCCCACATCAAACTAACATCTGATTTATATTTTCGGTTGGGGCGACCTCGGAGTAAAATAAAACCTCCGAAAAATAGAACTCTATCTAAACCTAGACCTACAGCCCAAAGTGCTTCCAGTAAAACGATCCAATATACTTGATCAACGAACCAAGCTACCCCAGGGATAACAGCGCAATCCCCTCTTAGAGTCCCCATCGACGAGGGGGTTTACGACCTCGATGTTGGATCAGGACATCCTGATGGTGCAACCGCTATCAAGGGTTCGTTTGTTCAACGATTAATAGTCCTACGTGATCTGAGTTCAGACCGGAGCAATCCAGGTTGGTTTCTATCTATAAATTTTAGCCTTTTCTAGTACGAAAGGACCGAAAAGACAAGGCCTATGCTAAAACAAGCCTTATCTTACATTAGTGAAAACAACTTAACTAACAATAAGACAAAAAACTACAGCCCTAAAAAAGGGCCAAATTGGGATGGCAGAGCCAGGTATAAATGCAAAAGGCCTAAACCCTTTACTCAGGGGTTCAATCCCCCTTCCCAATCATGAAAATACTACTAATTAATCTAATATCTTCACTGACATACATAATTCCAATCCTAATCGCCGTAGCATTCTTCACTCTTATTGAACGCAAAGTACTAGGCTATATACAACTTCGAAAGGGCCCTAATGCCGTAGGCCCCCAAGGACTACTGCAACCAATAGCAGATGGCGTAAAGTTATTTATTAAAGAACCAATCTACCCACTAAATTCATCAATTACATTATTTACTTTTTCACCAATCATAGCCCTAACATTAGCCCTATTAATTTGACTCCCACTTCCTATACCATTCTCACTAGCCGATCTTAACTTAGGGCTTCTATTTCTAATCTCCATTTCCAGCTTCACAGCCTACTCAATTCTATGGTCAGGGTGAGCTTCAAACTCAAAATACGCCCTAATAGGAGCATTACGAGCAGTAGCCCAAACCATCTCATACAAAGTAACGCTGGGGATTATTCTACTTTCTACAATCCTTTTCTCAGGAGGATTTAACATACAAACATTCATAACAACACAAGAGCCAATATATCTAATATTCTCCTCTTGGCCACTAATAACAATATGATATATTTCTACACTAGCTGAAACTAACCGAGCACCATTTGATTTAACCGAAGGTGAATCCGAACTTGTATCAGGATTTAACGTAGAATACGCTGCCGGCCCATTCGCCTTATTCTTCCTAGCAGAATACTCAAACATCCTAATAATAAATACTCTAACCATCATTCTATTTCTAAACCCTGCCCACATTAGCAGCACCCCAGAATTATTCACCCTATCATTGATCTCAAAAGCAATACTACTATCAGCAGGGTTCCTATGAGTTCGAACCTCCTACCCACGATTCCGATATGACCAACTCATACATCTCCTATGAAAAAACTTCCTCCCGATTACCTTAGCATGATGCTTCTGACACATATCAATACCAATCACCTTGTCAGGACTCCCACCAATATAATAGGACACGTGCCTGAATTAAAGGACCACCTTGATAGGGTGAATAATAGAGGTTAAATTCCCCTCGTCTCCTTAGAAAAATAGGATTTGAACCTACRTCAGAGAGATCAAAACTCCCTATACTTCCATTATACTACATCCTAGTAAAGTCAGCTAATCAAGCTCTTGGGCCCATACCCCAAAAATGTTGGTTAAAATCTTTCCTATACTAATGAATCCACATGCAAGCACAATCATTACTACAAGCCTAATCATAGGACCGCTACTCACAATCTCCAGTGACCATTGAATTCTAGCATGAATAGGCCTAGAAATTAGCACCCTAGCCATCACTCCACTAATCGCCAAACAACATCACCCACGAGCAATCGAAGCAGCTACTAAATATTTCCTAACACAAGCAGCCGCCTCAGCATTAGTCCTAGCTTCTAGTATCATCAATGCCTGACAAACAGGTCAATGAGACATTACCCAAATATCAGACACATTCTCACGCATAATTCTCACTACAGCCCTGGCTATCAAATTAGGACTAGCCCCTTTCCATTTCTGACTACCAGAAGTACTACAAGGAGCCACCACAATAACAGCCATAATCTTAACCACCTGACAAAAACTAGCACCACTATCCTTACTAGTAATAACAGCCCAATCTATAAACGCATTCTTAATAGTAATACTAGGATTAACATCTATTATTATTATTGGAGGATGAGGCGGACTAAATCAAACCCAACTACGAAAAATCATAGCATTCTCCTCCATCGCCCATCTAGGATGAATAATCACAATTCTCACCCTATCCCCTAAACTTACAATACTGATATTTTATACATACATCATTATAACCTCTACAACATTCTTGATAATCAAACTTCTAGAAACAAACAAAGTTTCCATAATAATAACATCATGGACAAAACTACCAATACTAAACGCCACAATAATACTTACCCTAATATCATTAGCAGGCCTACCACCACTAACAGGATTTATACCCAAATGATTAATCATCCAAGAACTATCTAAGCAACATATATGTTTCACCGCTACTACAATAGCCATTATATCAATGCTCAGCCTATTCTTCTATCTACGAACCTCATACCAAGCAACCATCACACTATCCCCAAACTCCACCAGCTCCCCACAACAATGACGACATAAACCCAACCAAAAATACTATTTAACCCTAATAATCATACTATCCACTGCTCTACTCCCAATCGTGCCCACTTTATCAGCCATCATTTAGAAACTTAGGATCTGACCCCATAAACCAGGGACCTTCAAAGTCCCAAACAAGAGATAAAACCTCTTAGTTTCTGCTAAGACCTACAAGACTCTATCTTATATCCAATGAATGCAACTCAAATACTTTAATTAAGCTAAGGCCTTACTAGACAAATGGGCCTCGATCCCATAACAATTTAATTAACAGCTAAACACCCAATCCAGCGGGCTTTTGCCTACTTTTCCCGCTCTATAAAAAGCGGGAAAACCCCGACACCGATAAAAGTATATCTTCAAATTTGCAATTTGATATGAATTTCACCACGGAGTTTGATAAGAAGAGGAATTTAACCCCTATAAAAAGGTCTACAGCCTAACGCTTAAACACTCAGCCATCTTACCTATGTTTTTAACCCGATGATTTTTTTCTACAAACCATAAAGACATTGGCACCCTGTATTTAATTTTCGGGGCCTGGGCAGGTATAGTAGGCACAGCATTAAGTTTGTTAATCCGCGCAGAATTAAGCCAACCAGGAGCCCTCCTAGGGGATGACCAAATTTATAATGTCATTGTTACAGCCCATGCTTTCATCATAATTTTTTTCATAGTCATACCAGTTATAATTGGTGGTTTTGGGAATTGACTTGTACCCTTAATAATTGGAGCACCAGATATAGCATTCCCACGTATAAATAACATAAGCTTCTGACTTCTACCCCCATCACTACTCCTACTCCTAGCCTCCTCAGGGATTGAAGCAGGCGCGGGCACAGGATGAACAGTATACCCACCATTAGCTGGAAACTTAGCCCACGCTGGTGCCTCTGTAGATCTAACTATTTTTTCCCTTCACCTGGCTGGCGTGTCATCAATTCTAGGGGCTATCAACTTTATCACCACAGCAATCAACATAAAATCCCCAGCTATATCGCAGTACCAAACACCTTTATTTGTATGATCAGTACTTATTACAGCCATCTTATTACTTCTTTCACTACYAGTACTTGCCGCAGGCATCACTATACTACTTACAGACCGAAACCTAAATACAACTTTCTTTGACCCATCGGGGGGAGGAGACCCAATTTTATACCAACACCTATTCTGATTCTTCGGCCACCCTGAAGTGTACATCTTAATCTTGCCAGGATTCGGCATGATCTCACATATTGTCACCTACTATGCAGGTAAAAAAGAACCATTTGGTTACATAGGAATAGTCTGAGCAATAATATCTATCGGGTTCCTAGGATTTATTGTATGAGCCCACCACATATTTACTGTTGGAATAGATGTAGATACTCGAGCCTATTTTACATCCGCAACAATAATTATTGCTATCCCCACGGGGGTGAAAGTATTCAGCTGATTAGCCACCCTACATGGGGGAATAATTAAATGGGACGCTGCTATACTATGAGCACTTGGCTTTATCTTCCTATTTACTATCGGGGGTCTTACAGGCATCGTGTTAGCCAATTCATCCTTGGATATTGTACTACATGATACCTACTATGTAGTAGCGCACTTCCATTATGTCYTCTCTATGGGAGCTGTATTCGCTATTATAGCAGGATTCACCCATTGATTCCCACTCTTCACTGGATATTCATTACACCAAACTTGAGCAAAAATCCACTTCGGGGTAATATTTGCAGGCGTTAACATCACTTTTTTCCCACAACATTTCCTAGGCTTAGCCGGAATGCCACGACGTTATTCTGACTACCCTGACGCGTACACTTTATGAAATTCTATCTCATCAATTGGATCTCTAATTTCCCTAATAGCAGTAATTATAATAATATTTATTATTTGAGAAGCATTTTCTTCAAAACGAAAAGTAACAATAGTTGAACTTACAACTACTAATGTAGAATGATTACATGGCTGTCCCCCCCCTTATCACACCTACGAAGAACCCGCCCATGTACAAACCCAAGAAAGGAGGGAATCGAACCCCCTTAAATTAGTTTCAAGCCAACCACATAGCCTTTATGTTTCCTTCTTACAAGACGTTAGTAAAACATATTACTTAACCTTGTCGAGGTTAAATTATRGGCTTAAACCCTTTACGACTTAATGGCACATCCATCTCAACTAGGATTTCAAGACGCAATATCACCTATTATAGAAGAACTCCACCATTTTCATGACCACACTTTAATAATTGTATTCTTAATTAGCACCCTAGTACTTTATATTATTACTTTAATAATAACAACTAAACTAACATACACTAACACCATAAACGCTCAAGAAGTAGAAATGATCTGAACTATTTTGCCAGCAATTGTCCTAATCACTATCGCATTGCCATCCCTACGAGTCCTTTACCTAATAGACGAAATCAACAATCCACACCTAACTATTAAAGCTATGGGACATCAGTGATATTGAACATACGAGTATACTGATTACAAAAATCTTGAATTTGACTCTTATATAATCCCAACCCATGACCTTCCAAACGGATACTTCCGATTACTAGAAGTAGACCATCGCGTAGTAATACCAATAGAATCACCCATCCGAATACTAATTTCAGCCGAGGACGTCCTACACTCATGAGCAATTCCATCATTAGGTGTAARAGTGGATGCAGTTCCAGGACGATTAAACCAATCAACTTTTATCATAACACGTCCTGGGGTATTCTATGGACAGTGTTCAGAAATCTGTGGGGCTAATCATAGCTTCATACCAATTGTAGTAGAATCAGTACCACTAAAACATTTTGAAAATTGATCTTCACTAATACTCTCCTAAACACTATAGAAGCTAAATAGGATAGCGCTAGCCTTTTAAGCTAGAAAAAGAGAATTCTCCGCCCTCCTTAGTGATATGCCCCAGTTAAATTTAGACCCATGATTTTTAATTCTTTTAACCACATGACTCGTATACATTCTAATTCTACAACCAAAAATCTCATCTTATCTATCCATAAACAGCCCTAATAAAAAAGACAATACAACCACCAATATAAACCCATGAACCTGACCATGAACTTAACATTCTTTGATCAATTTATAAGTCCACAAATCCTAGGGATTCCCCTAACTATTCTAGCTTTACTTACACCATCAATCATCTTCCCAACCCTAAGCAACCGATGACTAACCAACCGCCTATCAACCCTACAAACATGAATAACTAACTCACTTACAAAACAACTAATATTACCTGTTAATAAAACAGGACACAAATGATCTATTATCTTAACAACACTAATAATCTTACTATTAGTAACCAATCTATTAGGGTTGTTACCATACACATTTACCCCTACCACCCAACTCTCTATAAACATAGGATTAGCCATCCCAATATGACTTGCCACAGTACTTACAGGACTTCGAAACCAAACAACAGTATCATTAGGCCATTTATTACCAGAGGGGACTCCAACCTTGTTAATCCCAGCTCTCATTGTCATCGAAACAATCAGCCTCTTTATCCGACCCGTAGCCTTAGGTGTACGACTAACAGCTAACCTAACAGCTGGACATCTATTAATTCAATTAATTTCTACCGCAGTGCTAGCTCTATTACCTACAATAGCGGCCCTATCCCTCCTAACTGGAATCATCCTCCTACTATTAACAATTTTAGAATTAGCAGTAGCTATGATTCAAGCCTATGTATTTGTATTACTTCTATGCCTTTATCTACAAGAAAACATTTAATGGCCCACCAAACACATGCCTATCACATAGTAGACCCAAGCCCATGACCACTAACAGGTGCAACAGCAGCATTACTAATAACCTCTGGCCTAGCCATATGATTCCACTACAATTCAATATTACTAATAACACTAGGTTTATTAATTATACTACTCACCATATTCCAATGATGACGAGATATTGTACGAGAAGGAACCTTCCAAGGACATCACACCCCTCCAGTACAAAAAGGCCTACGATATGGTATAATCCTATTTATCACATCAGAAGTGTTTTTCTTCATTGGCTTCTTCTGAGCCTTCTACCACTCAAGCCTAGCCCCTACACCCGACTTAGGGGGATATTGGCCTCCGACAGGAATCATCCCATTAAACCCATTTGAAGTCCCCCTACTAAACACAGCAGTCCTACTAGCTTCAGGTGTAACAATTACCTGAGCTCATCATAGTTTAATAGAAACCAACCGAAACCAAACTATTCAAGCTCTTAGTTTTACAATCCTATTAGGGCTATATTTCACAACACTACAAGCCATAGAATACTATGAAGCCCCTTTCACAATCGCTGACGGTGTATACGGCTCTACATTCTTTGTTGCAACAGGCTTTCATGGACTGCATGTAATCATCGGATCAACGTTCCTAATTGTATGCCTATTACGACAAATCAAACACCATTTCACCTCGACCCATCACTTCGGATTTGAAGCAGCCGCCTGATATTGACACTTCGTGGACGTTGTATGACTTTTCTTATACGTATCAATCTATTGATGAGGCTCATACTTTTCTAGTACAACAGTACAAGTGACTTCCAATCACTAAGTTTTAGTTTCAACCCTAAGGAGAAGTAATGAATCTAATAATTTCAATCACAATAATTTATCTAGCCCTACCCGCAATTTTAACGGTATTAAACTACTGATTTACATTAACAAAGCCAGATAATGAAAAATTATCTCCATATGAATGTGGCTTCGATCCATTAAAAACTACTCGCCCACCATTTTCAATTCGATTTTTTCTAGTAGCAATTTTATTCCTTCTATTTGACCTAGAAATCGCATTACTACTCCCCCTCCCATGAGCCATTCAACTCCCCTATCCAATTTACACTTTTATCTGAGCCTTCATTATTATATCATTATTAACCTTGGGACTTATTTATGAATGAATTCAAGGGGGCCTTGAATGAGCAGAATAGATAACTAGTCTAACACAAGACACCTAATTTCGACTTAGTTGATCGTGATTAAACTTCACGGCTATCAAATGATCACACCTGTACATTTCGCCTCTTTATGCACCTTTACTATCAGTACTCTAGGGTTTTTATTACACCAAGCCCACCTAATCCCAACTCTACTTTGTCTTGAAGGAATAATATTATCCCTATTTATAACTTTATCAATATGGTCAATTCAATTAGAAGTCTCATCATTTATACTCACCCCAATACTTATATTAACCTTCTCAGCTTGCGAAGCTGGCATAGGCTTATCATTACTAGTAGCATCCTCACGAACCCACGGTTCAAGCCACCTGCAAAACCTAAACCTACTACAATGTTAAAAATAATTATTCCAATAATTTTATTACTACCAACAATCACACTATGCAAGTCAAAGCAACTTTGACCTACCGCATTAACCCATAGCTCTTGAATTGCCCTCCTAAGCCTACAGTGATTTAAGCCCACCACAGAATTATTAATCTTCTCTAATTGTTATCTAGGAGTAGATAAAATCTCAGCCCCCCTCCTTATCCTATCATGCTGACTCACCCCAATAATAATTATAGCCGGCCAAAACAATCTAGCTGCGGAACCAACCTCACGAAAACGAACATTCATCATTATCACCATTTTACTACAAGTATCACTAGTACTAGCTTTCTCAGCCACAGAGCTAATTATATTCTTCATCGCATTTGAATCCACATTACTCCCAACACTAGTAATCATTACACGTTGAGGGGGTCAAATAGAACGACTAAGCGCTGGAACCTACTTCCTATTTTATACTCTTATTGGGTCTCTACCCCTACTAGTAGCCCTCTTAATCACACAAACTTATACTAGTACCCTATCTGTTTATATATTGCAGCTACTACCCTACCCCTATATAATAAACCCATGAACCCACACAATGTGATGACTCGCATTATTTACTGCCTTCATAATTAAAATACCACTATATGGATTACACCTATGACTTCCTAAAGCACACGTAGAGGCCCCAATCGCAGGATCAATAATCTTAGCAGCAGTATTACTAAAACTAGGAGGGTATGGCATCATCCGTATAACAATAACACTAGCTCCACCACTAAAAATACCCTCCTACCCATTCATAATACTAGCACTGTGAGGGGTAGTCATAACTGGCTTTATCTGCCTACGCCAAACAGATCTAAAATCATTAATCGCTTACTCATCTGTAAGCCATATAGGCCTGGTCATCGCCGCAACACTAACACGAACAGAATGGGCATGTACCGGTGCAATCATACTTATAATCGCCCATGGCTTAACATCATCAATACTTTTCTGTCTGGCCAATACAAACTACGAACGAACTAACAGCCGAACACTACTTTTAGCTCGAAACATACAACTGCTACTACCACTAATAAGCCTATGATGGTTCTCAGCCAGCCTAGCCAACATAGCCCTTCCACCAACTATTAACCTAATAGGGGAGCTAGCCATTATTGTATCACTATTCAATTGATCAAATACTACAATTCTAATAACTGGATTAGGAACCTTAATAACTGCCACCTATACTTTGTACATACTAATCACAACACAATGAGGAGAAACCCCTTCATACACAAAAACCATTCCCCCAACCCATACTCGAGAACACCTCCTTATAATACTTCATATCCTACCAATAGTATTATTAATGATAAAACCAGAATTAATTCAAGGCATCTAAATCATATTTTACTGTTAATATAGTTTCAAGACAAACATTAGACTGTGGCTCTAAAAATAGGAGTTAAAATCCCCTTATAAACCGAGAGAGGTGTAACACAATAAGAACTGCTAATTCCTATATCTGAGACTAATCCCTTAGCTCCCTCACTTTTAAAGGATAGAAGTAATCCAATGGTTTTAGGAACCATTAACCCTTGGTGCAACTCCAAGTAAAAGTAATGACTTCACTAATAATAAACTCCACCCTCCTTCTAACACTATTCATACTTACATTATCCCTAATAATACCCTTATATCCAATCAAAAAGTGATTAATTACAAAAACAAAAACAACTGTAAAAACAGCATTCTTCACCTCCCTAATCCCATTAATTATTTTTATTTACTTAGATATTGAATCAATCATCACTAACCTCCACTGATCGAACATGTTCACCTTTAATATCAACATAAGTTTTAAATTCGACCTATACTCCATTACATTCGTACCAATTGCTTTGTATGTCACATGATCTATCCTAGAATTCACCCATTGATACATATCCTCAGACCCTTACATCACAAAATTCTTTAAATACCTACTAACCTTCCTAGTAGCCATAATAATCCTAGTAACAGCCAACAACATACTTCAACTTTTTGTGGGTTGAGAGGGAGTAGGAATTATATCTTTCCTACTAATCGGCTGATGACGAGGACGAACAGAAGCAAACCTATCAGCCCTACAAGCTATCCTTTACAACCGTACAGGAGACATTGGACTAATTCTTAGCATATCATGACTAGCAATAAACACAAATACATGAGACCTTCAACAAATCTTTGCCCACACCAACCCAACTCCACTTCTCCCACTCCTTGGTCTTATTTTAGCTGCAATAGGAAAATCAGCCCAATTCGGCCTTCACCCTTGACTACCAGCAGCTATAGAGGGCCCAACCCCAGTCTCAGCATTACTACACTCTAGTACAATAGTTGTAGCCGGTATTTTCCTACTTATTCGAATCCATCCTATCCTAACCCTTAATAATTTAGCCCTCTCAATCTGCCTATGCTTGGGGGCCATTACCACCCTATTTACAGCATTCTGCGCCCTCACCCAAAATGACATTAAAAAAATCATTGCCTTCTCCACATCAAGCCAACTCGGCCTTATAATAGTAACTATTGGGTTAGACCAGCCACAACTAGCCTTCTTACACATTTCCATGCACGCCTTCTTCAAGGCCATATTATTCTTATGCTCAGGCTCTATCATCCACAACCTAAATGATGAACAAGATATCCGAAAAATGGGGGGCCTACACAAATCCTTACCAATTACCTCCTCATGTCTAACCATCGGCAACATAGCACTCACAGGCATACCATTTATAACCGGATTTTACTCCAAAGACATCATTATTGAAACTATAAATACGTCATACTTAAACGCCTGAGCCCTACTCCTAACACTAATCGCAACCTCATTCACCATAATTTACAGCTTACGAATTACAACATTCGTGCAAACAAACCAACCACGATACCCCTCTATAATATTGCTAAATGAAAACAATCCAACAATCATTAACCCAATCACCCGCCTTGCCATAGGTAGCATTATTGCTGGACTAATCATCTCACTAAACATCACTCCACTAAAAACCCCTCCAATAACAATACCAACATATATTAAAATCGCAGCATTAATAGTAACAACCCTAGGCCTACTATTAGCCCTAGAATTAACCTCAATAGCCAACAAAATATCAACAAAGCCCTCTAACATCCATAATCTTTCTAACTCATTAGCCTACTTCAATACTCTAATCCACCGCCTACTCCCAGCAACTAATATAAAATTTAGCCAAAACACTGCAACCCACCTAATCGACCTATCCTGGTATGAAAACATTGGCCCAAAAGGTCTAGTCAAATCACAAATAACCCCTATCACACTAATCTCCTCACAAAAAGGCCTCATCAAAATCTACATAACTTCATTCATCCTATCAATTATGCTATTAACCACCATAACCTAATCGCACGAAGTACTCCACGAGACAACCCGCGAACCAATTCTAACACAACAAACAACGTTAACAATAACCCCCAACCGGCAATCAAAAGCAATCCACTCCCAAAATAATAAAGCCATGACACCCCGCTAAAATCTAAACGAACAACACATAGCCCACCAGCATCCACAGTATCAGCACCAACCCCTTCAATACTCCACAAATGACAACCTATTTTTATAAAAACTACAACAATAAAAAGATAATATAACCCATAAATCACCCCCTCTAAACTTACCCAGCCCGAAGGAAAAGGTTCCGCTATCAATGCAGATGAATACGCAAAAATAACCAACATTCCACCTAAATAAATTAAAAACAACACCAAAGAAATAAAAGACCCCCCTATACTAACCAACACCCCACACCCAGAAAGTACACCAAAAATTAAACTAACCACCCCATAATAAGGAGATGGATTACAAGAAACACCAACCATTCAAAAAACAAAACAAAACCCAAACAAAAACATAAAATACATCATAATTCTTGCTTGGATTTCAACCAAGACCTATGATTTGAAAAACCACCGTTGTATTCAACTACAAAAACACTAATGACTACAAACCTACGAAAAACCCACCCAGTAATAAAAATTATTAACAACTCATTTATTGACCTACCAAGTCCCTCTAACATCTCTGCTTGATGAAACTTCGGCTCATTACTAGGTATCTGCCTAATCCTACAAATCATTACTGGAATTTTCCTAGCAATACACTATTCACCAGATATCTCACTAGCATTCTCATCAGTCGCCCATATCACCCGAGATGTCCAATACGGATGACTTATCCGCAACATACATGCCAACGGAGCCTCCATCTTCTTCATGTGTATCTACCTTCACATTGGTCGAGGACTTTACTACGGTTCATACTTATACAAGGAAACCTGAAACACAGGAATCATCCTATTGTTTATAACCATGGCCACTGCATTCGTAGGCTATGTCTTACCATGAGGCCAAATATCATTTTGAGGTGCCACCGTCATCACCAACCTACTTTCAGCCATCCCTTACATCGGCAATACTCTAGTACAATGAATTTGAGGAGGATTCTCAGTAGACAATGCTACCCTAACTCGATTCTTTACCTTTCACTTTCTACTACCCTTTACCATCGCCGGCCTAGCAGCCGTACACTTAATCTTCCTCCACGAAACTGGATCAAACAACCCAACAGGATTAAACTCAAACGCTGACAAAATTCCCTTCCACCCCTATTTTTCATATAAGGACCTACTCGGTCTCATCCTAATACTCACCCTCCTACTAACCTTGACATTATTTTCTCCCTACCTCTTAGGCGACCCAGACAACTTCACACCAGCCAATCCCCTATCTACCCCCCCACATATTAAGCCAGAATGATACTTCCTATTCGCCTATGCAATCCTCCGATCTATTCCAAACAAATTAGGAGGCGTACTTGCCCTTTTACTCTCCATCCTTGTATTATTCATAGTACCAACCCTACACACATCAAAACAACGTACAGCCTCATTTCGACCATTAACCCAAATCCTATTCTGATGTTTAGTAGCTAACCTACTTATACTCACATGAATTGGAGGACAACCAGTCGAAGACCCATTCATTACGATCGGCCAAGCAGCCTCCATTCTATATTTCACAATCCTCCTGGTACTCATACCCCTCACAGGATTAATCGAAAACAAAATACTTAACTAAAAATACTCTAGTAGCTTAACTCACAAAGCATTGGTCTTGTAAACCAAAGATTGAAGACTACAACCTTCCTAAAGTAATCAAAAGAAAAGGACTCAAACCTTCATCTCCGGTCCCCAAAACCGGAATTTTTATTAAACTACCTTTTGGCGCATGCGCCAAAAGGATTTATTTTACTCTCCCGTGCCCAACAGAGATATATGTGCTATACCCATCCTATGTATTATCGTGCATTCATTTTTTTTCCCCTAGCATATCACCAGTAATATTACTGCTTGATTCATAGAATATAATAGATAGGTAGTACATAACCCTTAGGCTAAAACATGAATAATATTTAGGTAATGTTAAATTAATGGTTCTAAGACATACTTCTACATAATTGTTGAATATCATGAATATCGCCCAGTACTTGGTTATTTCTTAATCTACCTAATCACGAGAGATAAGCAACCCTTGTTAGTAAGATACAACATTACCAGTTTCAGGCCCATGTAATGATGGCGTACATAACTGATCTATTCTGGCCTCTGGTTGTTTTTTCAGGCACATAACATTATTGAAGTTCATTCGTTTCTTTTTAAAAGGCCTCTGGTTAAATGTGTTCTATACATTAAGTTTATAACCTGGCATATTACGCTCTTAAATGCATATAGTAGTTCTCTTTTTCTCTTTCTGTCTTCAGGCCCACATAACTGATACCTGCCGACTCAGTGAAACTGGACTTTCGTTCAAGTTGGTTGGTCTTACAAAATTGATATGGTATTATTAAGTTAATGCTAGTAGGACATATATTTTTACAAAAACTCACGACAGTAATTTCAGACTATTTACTAAAATGAGTATATTTTATTTTAAGCTAAACCCCCCTACCCCCCATCAAAACTAACACTCAGCCCGTATAGCCACTTATTTCTCGTCAAACCCCTAAATCCGAGAGCAACTAAACTGACACAAATGCTAGCTATAGATACTATTACAAAACAAAAATGTATCTACCAAACTAAACAATTCTAACTAACGTATTTCTATTTTAATCGTATTTAATTTATAATTTATAATATATATATATATATATATATATATATATATATATATATATATATATATATATAAGGAATT